AATAAGTGATTATTTTCAACAAACCATAAAGACATTGGAACTTTATATTTTCTTTTTGGAATATGAGCTGGTATAGTGGGAACTTCAATAAGATTATTAATTCGACTTGAATTGGGTAATCCCGGATCTTTAATTGGAGACGATCAAATTTATAATGTCATTGTAACTGCTCATGCTTTTATCATAATTTTTTTTATAGTTATACCTATCATAATTGGAGGTTTTGGAAATTGATTAGTTCCTTTAATATTAGGGGCTCCTGATATAGCCTTCCCACGAATAAATAACATAAGATTCTGACTTTTACCCCCTTCGCTTACTTTATTAATTATAAGAAGAATCGTTGAAAGTGGTGCAGGTACTGGATGAACTGTTTATCCCCCTCTTTCATCTAATATTGCTCATAGAGGCTCTTCTGTAGATTTAGCTATTTTTAGCCTACATTTAGCAGGGATTTCTTCTATTTTAGGAGCTGTAAACTTTATTACTACAGTAATTAATATACGACCTCAAGGAATAACTTGAGAACGAGTACCTCTATTTGTTTGATCTGTTGTAATTACTGCAGTTCTATTACTCCCTTCTCTACCAGTTCTAGCAGGCGCAATTACTATATTATTAACAGATCGAAACCTTAATACTTCTTTTTTTGATCCTGCTGGTGGTGGAGATCCTATTTTATACCAGCATTTATTTTGATTTTTTGGGCATCCTGAAGTTTACATTTTAATTTTACCAGGATTTGGAATTATTAGTCATATTATTGCACAAGAAAGAGGAAAAAAGGAAGCTTTTGGAACCTTAGGAATAATTTATGCAATAATATCAGTTGGATTATTAGGATTTATTGTATGAGCACATCATATATTTACAATTGGCCTAGATGTAGATACTCGAGCTTATTTTACATCAGCAACAATAATTATTGCTATTCCTACAGGAATTAAAATTTTTAGTTGACTAGCAACCTTACATGGAAGACAAATAACTTATTCACCTTCATTAATATGGGCTCTTGGATTTGTATTCTTATTTACAGTAGGAGGATTAACAGGAGTAATTCTAGCTAATTCATCTATTGACATTATCCTTCATGATACTTATTATGTAGTAGCTCATTTTCATTATGTTCTATCTATAGGGGCAGTATTTGCAATTATAGCAGGACTTGCACATTGATTCCCTTTATTTACTGGATTTTCAATAAATGAAAAATTATTAAAAATCCAATTTTTATCAATGTTTGTTGGAGTAAATATAACATTTTTTCCTCAACATTTCTTAGGTTTAAGAGGTATGCCTCGCCGTTATTCAGACTACCCAGATGCATATACTCTATGAAATATTATTTCATCTATTGGATCATTAATTTCCACTATTAGAGTATTTTTATTCTTATTTATTATTTGAGAAAGACTAACTTCTATGCGACCTTCAATTTTAACATTAAACATAACATCATCAATTGAATGACTACAAACCCTTCCTCCTGCGGAGCATAGATATTCTGAATTGCCGATACTAACATTACCTAATTTCTAATATGGCAGATTAGTGCAATGGATTTAAACCCCATATATAAAGATATTATTCTTTTTTTAGAAATTGCAACTACTAAAATACTCTCATTACAAGATAGAAGATCTCCTTTGATAGAGCAACTATCTTTTTTTCATGATCATGCTTTATTAGTATTAGTAATTATTACCATTCTAGTAGGTCAATTAATAGTAAATTTATTTTTTAATAATAATATTCACCGATATTTACTTGAAGGACAAACAATTGAATTAATCTGAACAATCCTACCTGCTATTACATTAATTTTTATTGCTCTTCCTTCTCTTCATTTAGTTTATATTTTAGATGAAATTAATAATCCTCTTCTCACTATCAAAACATTAGGACATCAATGATATTGATCATATGAATATTCAGATTATAAAAATTTAGAATTTGATTCTTATATAATTCCTATAAGAGAAATAAAATTATGAAATTTTCGTCTATTAGATGTAGATAATCGAATCATTTTACCTTTTAAATCACAAATTCGAATATTAATCTCTTCAAGAGATGTAATTCATTCATGAACAACACCTTCTTTAGGAGTAAAAATTGATGCAACTCCTGGCCGATTAAATCAAATTAGATTTTCTGCTTCTCGAACAGGAATATTTTATGGGCAATGTTCAGAAATTTGCGGGGCAAATCATAGATTTATACCAATTGTAATTGAAAGAATTTCTCCAAAATATTTCATTAAATGATTAAATAAAAATGTATAACATTAAAAAGCTGAAAGTCAGCACTGGTCTCTTAAACCATATTTTAATAGATTAACGCCTATTTTTAATGAAAAATTTAGTTAATATATAACATTAGTTTGTCAGACTAAAATAATTAAATAATTAATAATTTTTAATTCCTCAAATAGCCCCTTTAAATTGATTATTTCTATTTTTTTACTTTCTTTTATTATTTTTATTATTTAATTCAATAAACTATTTTTCTTTTAATTATTTACCAAAGAAATCTTTAATTAAAAAATCAATATTTAAAATTAACTGAAAATGATAGCTAATTTATTTTCTTCATTTGATCCAAGAACAACAATTATATCTATTAACTGAATTAGTTCCTTTATTGGAATACTATTAATTCCTTCAATATTTTGATTAATTCCTTCTCGAATAAATATTCTTTGAATAAAAATTACATCTACTCTTCATAAAGAATTTAAAATTTTACTAGGAAATAATAGAAGAGGAAGATCTTTAATTTTTATTTCTTTATTTAGATTTATTCTTTTTAATAATTTTTTAGGATTATTTCCTTATATTTTTACTAGAACAAGACATATAGCATTAACTTTAACTTTAGCTTTACCTTTATGATTAAGATTTATAATCTACGGATGAATTAATAATTCAATTCATATATTTGCCCATCTAGTTCCTCAAGGAACACCCCCAGTTCTTATACCATTTATAGTATGCATTGAAACTATCAGAAATATTATTCGACCTGGCACACTAGCGGTACGATTATCAGCTAATATAATTGCCGGACATTTATTAATAACTTTATTAGGAAACACTGGTCCAATAATATCAATATATATATTAAATATTTTAATTTTAATTCAACTTTTATTATTAATTCTTGAGTCAGCAGTATCTATTATTCAATCTTATGTATTTGCTGTTCTTAGTACATTATACTCTAGAGAAGTAAATTAATGAGAAATAAAAATCACCCATTCCACCTAGTTGATGTAAGACCATGACCTATTCTAGGAGCTTTAGGAGCAATAACTACAATGATAGGAATCATTAAATGATTTCATCAATATAATAATAATTTAATAATAATTGGATTATTAATCACATCTTTAATTATATTTCAATGATGACGTGATATTACTCGTGAAGGAACCTTCCAAGGCCATCATACATATATAGTTACAATTGGACTACGATGAGGAATAATTTTATTTATTACATCAGAAGTTTTCTTTTTTTTATCATTTTTTTGAGGATTTTTTCATAGAAGACTTTCTCCAACCATTGAAATTGGAATAATCTGACCACCTAAAAGAATTGAAACATTTAATCCCATTCAAATTCCCTTATTAAATACTCTAATTTTATTAACTTCAGGTTTAACTGTAACTTGAGCACATCACGGATTAATAGAAAATAACTATAATCAATCAATTCAAGGATTAATATTAACAGTAATTTTAGGAGTTTATTTTACAATTTTACAAGCCTATGAATATTTAGAAGCCTCTTTTACAATTTCAGATTCCGTTTATGGATCTTCTTTTTTTATAGCAACAGGATTTCATGGTTTACATGTAATTATTGGGACAACATTTTTATTAATTTGTTTAATTCGACTGTATAAAAATCATTTCTCTGCTTATCACCATTTTGGATTTGAAGCAGCTGCATGATACTGACATTTCGTAGATGTAGTTTGACTATTCTTATACATTTCAATTTACTGATGAGGTAAATATTTATATAGTATAAAAATTATAATTGACTTCCAATCAATAGATCTAAATACTTAGTATAAATAATTAAACTATTAATATTAATTTCAATTATTTTACTAATAATTTCTAATATCGTAATAATAGCAGCTAATCTATTATCAAAAAAAACTTTTATAGATCGAGAAAAAAATTCACCTTTTGAGTGTGGGTTTGACCCTAAAAATTCAGCTCGATTGCCATTTTCATTACAATTTTTTCTAATTGCTGTAATTTTTTTAATTTTTGATGTTGAAATTACTTTATTAATACCATTAATCATAACTATAAAGACAAGAAGATTATTAAATTATTCATTAATTACAATCTTTTTTTTATTAATTTTATTATTAGGACTTTATCATGAATGAAATCAAGGAGCATTAAATTGAACTAAATAGGATAATAGTTAATTTATAACATTTAAGTTGCATTTAAAAATTATTGTAAAACAATTTATCTTAAGTAAGAAGTAAAATTTACATTTAGTTTCGACCTAAAAATTTGGTTAAATAACCCTTACTTATTAATTGAAACCAAAATAGAGGTAAATCACTGTTAATGATTAAACTGAGTTTATACTCCAATTAAAGAAATGGGTTAATCAAGTCTAAGCTTCTAACTTAAAACTTAAGCAGTGTAATTCTGTTTACATTTCTATTCATATAGTTTAATAAAAACTTTACTTTTTCATAGTAAAAATAGAATATATTCTTATGAATTTACTTAAAAATTAAAATAATTTCCTTAATATCTTCAATATTATGCTCTATAATATAAGCTATTTAAGTAAAATATACTAAATAAAATAATAATAATTCATAAAACTAATAAAATTAAATATAATTTTAAATTATTTTTATAAAATATTTGAGTTAAATTTGATCTTAATATTAATTTATTATAAATATTTTGTCTACCTAAAAATTCTAATCAACCTAAATCAATTATAAAATAATATAATTTTCCTCAACTTAAAGGATAATAATTTACGCCCAAAGTTGAAATTTGAGGCATATATCATATTGATGAAAAAAAAGTTCTTATTATATAAAAATTTAAAGATTTATTTTTATAACTTAAACTAAACTTAGAAAATTCTAAACCTAATAATACTCCTAAAATAATACAAATTAATGTTAATATTTTTATAAAAAAAGATAAACAAATAAAATAAGGCATAAATATAAATCAATTTAATATTCTCCCTCCAATTACTACTAAAATAATTAAACCCCCTATTCCTTTTAATATTAAAAATCTTTTTTCATTAACTATATTAATAGAAAGAAAATTAAAATTTCCTAATAAAGAATAATAAGTTAATCGAAATCTATAACAAACTGTTAAACCAATAGAAAGATAAAAAATAAAATAAATAAAAATATTTAATATATTTATTGATATAAATTCAACAATTAAATCCTTAGAATAAAATCCAGATAAAAAAGGTAATCCACATAAAGATAAATTTCTAATATTAAAATAAGTACAAGTTAAAGGTATCAAATTAATTAAATTACCTATATAACGAATATCTTGACAATTATTTAAATTATGAATGATATTACCTGCACATAAAAATAGTAAAGCTTTAAATAAAGCATGAGTTAATAAATGATAAAAAGCTAATAAATAATCTCCTAAAAATAAAATTCTTATTATTAAACCTAATTGACTTAATGTAGATAATGCAATAATTTTTTTTAAATCAAACTCATAATTTGCCCCTAATCCTGCTATAAATATTGTCAAACAAGAAATTAATAAACCAATGTAAATTACCTCTCTTCTAAAACAATGGTGAAACCGAATTAATAAATAAACACCAGCTGTTACTAAAGTAGAAGAATGAACTAATGAAGACACAGGCGTAGGAGCAGCTATAGCTGCTGGTAGTCAAGAAGAAAAAGGAATTTGGGCTCTTTTAGTAAAAGCAGCTAAAACAATTATTAAAGAAATTAATTGTATTGAATAATCAATTTTTATAAATTCAATATAATAAATATAATTTCATCTCCCATAATTTAATATTCAAGCAATAGATAATAATAATATTACATCACCAATTCGATTTGTTAATGCTGTTAATATTCCAGCATTATAAGATTTAATATTTTGGTAATAAATTACTAAACAATAAGAGACTAAGCCTAACCCATCTCAACCTAATAAAATTCTAATTAAATTAGGTGAAATAATCATTAATATTATAGACAAAACAAATATTGATACTAGTATAATAAATCGACTTAAATTTAAATCTCCTTCTATATATTCTTCTCTGTAAAATACAACTATGGAAGAAATAAATAAAACAAATCTTATAAATAATAACGATATTCAATCTAAAATTAAAGTTATAATAATTGAAGACCTAGACAAACTTAACAAATTAATTTCAATAATTATTGAATAATCCAAATAAATTTGTATTAATCTTAATATAAAAAATATTAAAGAAAAAAATAAAAAAATAGAAAAATAAATAAAACAAATAGAAATAATTTAAAGTAAAAAAATTACATCATTGATATCACAAATCAATATTTTTATATTAAACTATTTAAATAAACTCATAAACTAAATAAATCACTTCTTAAAATTAAAAAATTTAATGGAATTCAATGTAAAAATAAAAGTAAATATTCTCGTATTCTACATATAAAATTTCTATAAATCCCAGTATAAATATTACCATGCTGTCTATATGAATATAAAAATAAAGAATAAGCAGCTCTAAAAAAAGAAATTAAACCAATAAAAACTATTGTAAACTTTGAATATACAACTAATCTATTAATTAATATGATTTCACCTAATAAATTAAAAGAGGGTGGAGCTGCTATATTAGATGAACTTAATAAGAATCACCATAAAGATAAAGAAGGCAAAATATTAATTATACCTTTATTTAAATATAATCTTCGTCTATTAATTCGTTCATAAGAAATATTAGCTAAACAAAACATTCCAGAAGAACATAAACCATGTGCTAATATTAAAACTAATGAGCCGCAAAACCCTCAATAATTAAAAGTTATCAAACCTCCAATTACTATCCCTATATGAGCTACAGATGAATAAGCAATTAAAGATTTTATATCACTTTGTCGAAGACAAATTAGTGATACAATGAAACCTCCAACTAAAGAAATTCTAATAAATATATAATTTAATTTTATACCTAATCTTAAAAATAAATTTATAATTCGTAATATACCATACCCACCTAATTTTAATATAATTCCCGCTAAAATTATAGATCCAGAAATAGGAGCTTCAACATGAGCTTTAGGCAATCATAAATGAATAAAATATATAGGTATTTTTACTAAAAATACTATAATTATACAAAAATAAATAATTAAATTTCTATACTCAAAATTTATATAATATAAATCTAATCTTCCATTATTATTATAATAATTAAAAATAACAATTAATATTGGAAGAGAAGCTAATAAAGTATAAAATAATAAATAAACACCAGCTTGAATACGTTCTGGTTGATACCCTCATCCAACAATTAAAATTAAAGTAGGAATTAAACTAATTTCAAAAAATAAATAAAAAATAAATAAATTTATAGAAGAAAAAGTTAAAATTAATGATAATAATAAAAATAAAATAACAAAAGAAAATAACTTACTAAAAAATTCAATTTTATAAATTTTTTCTCTCGCCATCATTATTAAAACACAAATTCAAATTCTTAATAATACTAAAGTAAAAGAAAGCAAATCATTACCAAATAAATAAGAAATATTAATAAAATAATTTACTATTCTTAAATTTATTATTACTAAAAATATAAAAATAAATAAAAATAATTGAATTAACCAAAAATGAAAAATAAAATTTAAAGGCATCAAAAATAATAAAAATATAATTATTTTTATCATAATAAATTAAATCTTTGAAAATAATCTCTTCCATGTGATCGAATTATTATAACTAAAATTGACAAACCTAAAGACCCTTCACATACTCTTATAGAAACAAAAATTAAAGAAAAATAAAATTCATAATTTATTCATCTTAAATATAAAATTAAATTAAAAAATAAAGATAATATAATAAATTCTAATCTTAATAATATCAAAAGTAAATGTTTTCGTTTAATAGAAAAAACTAAAATTCCAGATAAAAAAGAAATTATAGAAACATAAATATAAATTATCATTAGTTTTAATAATTTAATTAAAATATTGGTCTTGTAAATCAAAAATAAGAATATTCTTTTAAAACATCAGAGAAAAGAAAAATCTCTTCATTAATCTCCAAAATTAATATTTTATATAAACTATTCTCTGCATTTTATTAATTTTAATTCTAATTATATCCATATTATTTTTATTTATAAACCATCCTTTATCGATAGGAATAATTTTATTAATTCAAACATTATTAATTTCTATTACTTCTGGAATATTCAATTTAAATTTTTGATATTCTTATATTATTTTATTAATTATAGTTGGAGGCATATTAATTTTATTTATTTATATAACAAGAATTGCATCAAATGAAAAATTTAAATTTTCTAACAAATTAATATATTTAATAACAATAATATTTATTATACTTAATATATTAATATTAAATTATGATAAAATAATAATTTATATTAAATTTAATAATTATGACTTTTTAAAATTTATTGATAATAATAATATTTATTATTCAATAATTAAATATTATAATTTACCTTTAAATTTTATTATATTAATAATTATTATCTATTTATTAATCACTTTAATTGCAGTAGTTAAAATCACAAATATTAAAAATGGACCTTTACGTCAAATATTCTAATGAAAATACCACTACGTAAAACTTCCCCAATATTAAAAATTATTAATAATTCATTAATTGATTTACCCTCCCCTTCAAATATTTCATATATATGAAATTTTGGATCCTTACTAGGACTTTGTTTAATAATCCAAATTATTACAGGAATCTTTCTTGCTATACACTATTGTCCTAATATCGAATTAGCTTTTAATTCAGTAACTCATATTTGTCGAGATGTAAATTATGGCTGATTACTTCGAACACTTCACGCTAATGGAGCTTCATTTTTTTTTATCTGTATTTACTTACATATTGGACGAGGAATATATTATAATTCATATAATTTAATTCATACTTGACTTATTGGAGTAATTATTTTATTTATAGTAATAGCAACAGCATTTTTAGGATATGTCCTTCCTTGAGGTCAAATATCTTTCTGAGGAGCCACTGTTATTACTAATTTACTATCTGCTATTCCTTATTTAGGGACTGATATTGTTCAATGATTATGAGGAGGATTTGCAGTAGATAATGCAACTTTAACACGATTTTTTACTTTTCATTTCCTTCTACCTTTTATTGTGTCAGCACTAGTTATAATTCATCTATTATTTCTTCACCAAACTGGTTCAAATAATCCTTTAGGAATTAATAGTAATATTGATAAAATTCCTTTCCATCCATATTTTTCATTTAAAGATATTATAGGAATTATTATAATAACTATAATTTTAATTATTTTAACATTAATAAATCCTTATCTGTTAGGAGACCCTGATAATTTCATTCCAGCTAATCCCTTAGTAACTCCAATTCATATTCAACCTGAATGATACTTCTTATTTGCTTATGCAATTCTACGATCAATTCCTAATAAATTAGGAGGAGTAATTGCATTAGTAATATCTATTGCAATTTTAATATTTTTACCTTTTTTAAATAATAAAAAATTCTTAAGAAACCAATTCTACCCTATAAATAAAATTATATTTTGAAATCTTTTAACTATTTTAATTTTACTTACATGAATTGGTGCTCGACCAGTAGAAGATCCATATATTATTACTGGACAAATCTTAACTATTTTATATTTTTCTTACTATTTAATTAACCCTTTATTATCAAAAATATGAGATTCAATAATATTTAATTAATCAATGAACTTGTATAAGTATATATTTTGAAAATATAATAAAGAAATTTAATTTTCTATTGATTTATACTAAATTTTATTAACTAAATAAAATTGACAAAAACATAAGCTTTTAATCCAAAAAATATTAATAAATAATTTAAAGAGACTGGTAAATAACTTTTTCAAGCTAAATATATTAATTTATCATAACGAAAACGAGGTAAAGTCCCACGAACTCAAATCCAAATAAATCTAAAAAAAACTAATTTTAAAAAAAATATTCATGAATATAAATTACCTCCTATAAATAATATAACACATAATATTCTTATAAATAAAATCCTTGAATATTCAGCTAAAAAAATTAACGCAAACCCCCCACTTCTATATTCTACATTAAATCCAGAAACTAATTCAGATTCTCCTTCAGCAAAATCAAAAGGAGTTCGATTAGTTTCTGCTAAACTAGAAATAAATCATATTATACATAAAGGAAATAATAAAAAAATAAATCATATATATTTTTGAAAATATATAAAATCTACTAAATTTAAAGACCCAATTAAAAATAAAAAAGATAACAAAATAATTACTAATCTAACTTCATAAGAAATAGTTTGAGCTACAGAACGCAAACTTCCTAATAAAGAATAATTAGAATTAGAAGATCATCCTGCTAATATGATTGTATAAACTCTTAAACTAGAAACAGCTAAAAAAAAAAGTATAGATAAATCAAATGATAAAAATATAGAAAAAAATGGCATTCTTATTCATAAAAATAAAGATAAAAATAAATTAAAAATTGGAGAAAAATAATAAATTAAATAATTTGACATTAATGGAAAAGTTTGCTCCTTAGTAAATAATTTAATAGCATCACTAAAAGGTTGTAAAATTCCTATAAATCCTACCTTATTTGGACCTTTACGAATTTGAATATAACCTAACACTTTACGTTCAAGTAAAGTTAAAAATGCTACTCCAACTAAAACCCCTACAATTAAAATTACTATAGAAATTAATAATAACATTAAATCAAAAAAATACAAATATTATTTGTAAATTTTATTTACATAAATAAATTCTAAATTTATCACACTAATCTGCCAAAATAACAATTTTATTCATAAATAAAATTTTTAATCAAATATTTGGTCCTTTCGTACTAAAATATTTTATTTATTTAAAGATAGAAACCGACCTGGCTCACACCGGTCTAAACTCAGATCATGTAAAATTTTAAAGGTCGAACAGACCTAATTATTAAGCTTCTACACCTAATATTAATTTTAATCCAACATCGAGGTCGCAATCTCTTTTTTCGATAAGAACTCTTAAAAAAAATTACGCTGTTATCCCTAAGGTAATTTAATCTTATAATCATAAAAAATGGATCAAATATTCACTAATTAATGTAAAAATAAAAAAAAAGTTTAATAAATTTTTTAATCACCCCAATTAAATATTAAATTAAATTAAAATACCTTAATCCTAATCTTTTAATTTTATTTAATATAAAACTCTATAGGGTCTTCTCGTCTTTTAAGATAATTTAAGCTTTTTAACTTAAATATAAAATTTTAATAAAATTAAATTGAGACAGCTATTTTCTCATTAAACCATTCATTCCAGCTTTCAATTAAAAAACTAATGATTATGCTACCTTTGCACGGTCAAAATACCGCGGCCATTTAATAATATCAGTGGGCAGGCCTGATTTTAAATTATATTCAAAAAACCATGTTTTTATTAAACAGGTGAAAAATAAATTTGCCGAATTCCTTAATTTAACCTCAATTTATAAATTTAACTATACAAAAAATTATACTAATTTTATCATTATTACTAATTATAAAAAATTAAAAATTAAATTTTAATAAAAAATTTAAAATAAATATAAATTATATAAAAATTATAATTAATTATAACATTATTTTAAAAATAGAAATTTCTAATCCTATAAATTATAAATATAAATATTTATTTATAAAAATAAACTTAAAAGCTTATCCCCTTAAATTTTAATTATTTATTATATTAAATTAAAAAAATAAAATAATAAAAATAAATAAAAAAATTAAATTTTTTTCTTAAAAAACTAGATATATTTAAAAACGAATAACGTTTCATTACTAATTAATTATTATAAATATTTATTTTACAATAAAATTTATAATTAATTAACTCTTTTAAATTCGAGAAAATTAAATATTTAATTTTTATTTAATAAATCCTGATACACAAGGTACAAAAAATTAATTTTTCTTTAATATTTTTAAATTTTCAATTATTTCAATTTTCTTTCACAATACTAATACTCTATAATTAAATAAATTTTTTCTATTTCAATAATAAAAACAATATTAATTTATTTAAAAAATTAATAAATATAAAAATATAATAAAATTATTAAATCAAATTAAATTGATTTTCACAATTAACTTTTTAATGTAAATAAAATGCTTTTTATCAAGCTCTAATTTGTCTTCAAGATTCACTTTCCAGTAAATCTACTTTGTTACGACTTATTTCACTTTAAATGAAAGCGACGGGCGATATGTACATATTTTAGAGCTAAAATCATATTATTTAAATAAATAAAATTACTCTCAAATCCACTTTCAATAAAAAATTTCATTTTTATATCCATATAAATTTATTTATTGTAACCCATTTCTTCTTTTATATAAACTGCACCTTGATCTGATTTATAATTAAATAAAAAATATTGAATATTCAATTTCTTTTAAAATATTCTTATACGACGATATACAAATTAATAATAAAAGTCCAATTAATCGTGGATTATCAATTATAGAACAGGTTCCTCTGAAAAGACTAAAATACCGCCAAAATCTTTAATTTTCAAGAACTTAACTAATACTAATTTGATAAAAAAATTAAATTTAAAATAATAGGGTATCTAATCCTAGTTTAAAAATAAATTTCTTAGCCTCATCAATATAATAATCAATTAAATTTAATTTAAAATTTCACCTTATTAATTAAATTATAAATGAATTAATTTTTAAAATTAACTATTACCAAAAAAATTCAATTGTATTGTTTGTATAACCGCAACTGCTGGCACAAACTTTGTCAATACTAATTATTATTTATAAATCTAAATTTCTTTAATATTTAAAATTTTATACTGCGATTAAATAAAAATTTATTTTATTAAAAAATAAATTCACTCTCACTAAAATTTACATGTAAAATAAAAATAAAAATAAATTTTTAAGCTAGAATAAAACTTTAATTCAAATATACAAAAAATAGACCATAAAATAATTTATATAATAATTAACTTTTTAAAATAAAATATATAAAAATTAAATAAAAAATAATTATTAATATAAAATAAATAAATAAAATTTATAATATATAATAGCAACTTCCTCCTAAATAAAAATAATTCTTACTAATAAATTATTCTCTAATAAAATTTACAAATAAAATTAATAAAAAAAATTAAATTTTCCCCTGTAATTTAAACAATTAACTATTCATAATTTACGAAAATAGAGATAAATTTTATTTTTAAGAAAAATTTTTGATTAAAAAACCATTAACATATAATTTTACCCCAAAATTTCTAGTTTTTTAAAACTTTTAATTAAATATTATTATAATAAACCTAAAATTTTAATTAATTTTTATAAACTAAAAATAATTAAATCATAATAAAAAAGAGAAAAATTAAAAAAATTTTTTTTTTCTTAAATCAAATTATATATATTTATCATTTTAAATTATATAAATTAATTTAAAAATTACTAATAAATTAGTTTTTTTTTTTTTTTTAATATTTTATATTTCTCATTAAAAATTTAAGTTATTAATAATAAATAATAATTTATATTAAATTAATTATTTATTATTATATACTATTAATGGGTATATTTATAATGAAAAATTTAAAATAATATATATATATTTATATATTATTTATATATTAATAATTAATATAAATATATAAGTAAATATTATATATTTATATATATATTAATTTAAAATAAATTCTATAAGGTGATATGAATAATCAAATTATTTATATATATTCCTTTTTTCTGTGATATATAAGACTTTAAATATTATATACAATGTTCATATATTTATTTACTGAATGTTTTAATAAGTATAATAATATATGTTCCAATATATAATCTTTAAGTTAATAATCTTAAATAAATTAATAATGTGATTAAATTTTTATTTATTTATATTTAAATTAAATATTTATTAAGTATAAAACCATGGTACCAATATATTTAACTAAAATTATCTGTTTCCGTAATTTTTAAATAACCCAATTTTTACCCCCCAAAAATTTTTAAAAAAAATTGCAATTTTTTGCAAAAAAAAAAAATTTTTTTGAAAAAAAAAATTTTTGCCCTTATACCGAGCATTCTATCTAAACTGTCAGTAAGTTTATTACATTTTTTTTACAATTAAAGTTTTATTGTAGTGCCTGATTAAAGGGTTATTTTGATAGAATAAATTATGTGATTTTTCACCTTCAATATATTTAATAGAATTAAACTATTTCCTAAAATTTCAAAAATTTTTATACATCATATACTAAAATATAAAAAGATAAGCTAATAAAGCTTCTGGGTTCATACCCCATATATAAAGGTCTCAATCCTTTTCTTTTTAATTATTAATTTTTATAAAATAATATTTTTTAATACTATAATCTTAGGAACTCTTATTTCAATTTCAGCTTATTCTTGAATAAGAATATGAATAGGATTAGAAATTAATCTTCTTTCAATTATTCCTCTATTTAAAAATAAAAGAACTTTATCTTCTGAAGCTACCTTAAAATATTTTATTACTCAAGCTCTAGCCTCATTAATTCTTCTATTCTCAATTATCATAATAATAATAATAACAGAGTTTATTCCCCAAAACTTTAATTTATTTTTATTGATAATTATAAATTCTTCTTTACTTACAAAAATAGGAGCCGCCCCCTTCCATTTTTGATTCCCCGAAGTAATAGAAGGACTTAGATGAATTAATTGTTTTATTCTACTTACATGACAAAAAATTGCACCAATAATTTTACTTATATATAATTATCAAATACCTATATTTTTATTTTCAATTATTATCTTATCAATATTAATTAGAGGAATTATAGGATTAAATCAAACTAGATTACGAAAAATTATAACTTTTTCCTCCATTAATCATATTGGATGAATATTAAGAACAATATTTAATAATCAATCAATTTGAATAATTTATTTCATCATTTATTCAATTATTTCATTAAATATTATTTTAATTTTTAATTTTCTTAATATTTTTTATTTACATCAACTTTATTCAAAAATAAATTATAATATTTCAATAAAATTATTTTTTATTATAAATTTTTTATCTTTAGGTGGACTACCGCCATTTTTAGGATTTTTACCTAAATGAATAACAATCAATTATTTAATTAATGAAAATCTTATATTTTTAGCTTTCATTATAATTATTTTAACTTTAATTACTTTATTTTACTATATTCGAATTACTTTTAGAACTTTAACTCTAAATTCAAGAGAAAATCTTATATTAAAAAGAAAAATTAAAAATTTCCCAATTATAATAATCAATACAATTAGATTATTAAGAATTATTATTTGTACAATAATTTTTAATTTAATATAAATCTAATATTTTAAAATTAAAATTTAACTTAAGGATTTAAGTTAAAAACCAAACTATCAACCTTCAAAGTTGAAAATAGAGGCTCTCTAAGCCTTAGGTCTTAGGGAAACCCCTCCTTTAAATTTGCAATTTAAAATCATTGTTGAATATAAGACCTGGTAAAGGAATTAAAATTCGTTCATAAATTTACAATTTATTGCTTAGTTCTCAGCCACTTCACCG